CAGAAGATAGTTTAATTTAGAATTCTGGCTTTGGGAGCCAGGGGTGGGAGTTAAAATCTCTCTTTTCTGGGCGCTAGGGGGGAATTTAACCTCCGATCTTCGGATTACAAGACCGATGCTTTTATACTAAGCTACTAGGGCAAGCTCATTTTAGTGCTTTGTTTTCTACTCATCCTGCTAGTGGGGAGAGGATGAGGAATAATGCGAAGTAAAGGACTGATGCGACTTGTCCAATAATAATGTATGGATGTTCTACGGGTATGCCCCCAATCCACGTTAGAATGATTATGTCTGCTACTAAGGTTCAGAATAGGAACTGGGTGATTGGGCGGAATGTCAGTCCTCGCTGTTTTGAAGTGTGTAAGATTGGTACTACTATTAGCACTAGGATGGAGAATAGTAATGCAAGGACCCCTCCTAGTTTGTTTGGGATGGATCGTAGAATGGCGTAAGCAAACAGGAAGTATCATTCTGGCTTGATATGTGGAGGGGTGACTAGTGGATTTGCTGGGGTGAAATTTTCTGGGTCTCCTAAGAGATTTGGGGAGAATAGTGCTAATGATGTGAGGGCTAACAATATTACTACGAATCCTAGAAGGTCTTTGTATGAGAAATATGGGTGGAAAGAAATTTTATCTGCGTCGGAGTTTAATCCGGCTGGGTTGTTTGATCCTGTCTCGTGGAGGAAAAGTAGGTGTAGGAGGGTTGCGGCGGCGACTACGAATGGTAGTAGGAAGTGGAATGCGAAGAATCGTGTTAGTGTTGCATTGTCTACTGAGAAGCCACCTCAGATTCATTGAACAAGGGTGTCTCCTATATAAGGGACTGCTGATAGTAAATTTGTAATTACTGTAGCACCTCAGAAGGATATCTGCCCTCATGGAAGGACGTAGCCAACGAAGGCTGTTATTATAACTAGCAGGAGGAGGACTACTCCAATATTTCAGGTTTCTTTGTATAGGTAGGACCCGTAGTATAGGCCGCGAGCAATGTGTATATAAATGCAGATGAAAAAGAATGATGCTCCGTTAGCGTGAATATTACGGATGAGTCAACCATAGTTTACGTCTCGGCAGATGTGGACTACCGATGAAAATGCAGTTGAAATGTCGGAGGTATAGTGTATGGCTAGGAATAGCCCGGTTAGAATTTGGGTGATTAAACATAGTCCTAGAAGGGACCCAAAATTTCATCATACGGAAATATTGGATGGTGTGGGAAGGTCAACTAGTGCGTCGTTGGCGATTTTTATCAGTGGGTGGGTTTTTCGTAGGCTTGCCATTATGGTTCTTGTAGTTGAACTACAACGGTGGTTCTTCAAGTCACTGGTCTCGGTTAAAGTCCGGGCAAGAATTATGACTTATTTTATGTTTTTATTATTGGTAGCTTTAGTTGTGGGTTTGATTGCTGTTGCTTCTAATCCTACGCCTTATTTTGCTGCTTTAGGTTTGGTAGTAGCAGCGGGGGTTGGGTGCGGGATTTTAGTTGGTTATGGAGGTTCTTTCTTGTCCTTGGTTCTTTTTTTAATTTATTTAGGGGGAATGCTTGTGGTGTTTGCTTATTCAGCGGCTTTAGCTGCTGAGCCTTTTCCAGAGGCTTGAGGAAGTCGTTCTGTGGCTGGGTATGTGTTAGTTTATCTTCTAGGTGTTGTGTTAGCGGCCGGGTTATTTTGAGGGGGGTGGTATGAGGGTTCTTGGGTGGTTGTTGATGGGTTGAAGGAGTTTTCTATGTTGCGCGGTGATGTTAGTGGTGTGGCTGTTATATATTCCTTTGGTGGGGTGATGTTGGTTATTTGTGCGTGGGTGTTGCTTTTAACCCTACTTGTGGTGTTGGAGCTTACTCGGGGGTTGAGTCGTGGCACTCTTCGAGCTGTTTAAATAAGAGTTAGAAGGATGGCCAGGGTTAGAGTTAGGAGGAAGATAGTTAGGTAGGTTTTGATTATGCCTCGTTGGATGTCGCTTGTAACTTTTGATATCATTATTTGAGTTAGTGCTAGTCCTTTTGGCCCTGTAATCTCAAGTCACGTTTGGTCAAGTTTAGTGGCGATTGATTGTCCTAGGGTTAGGTTAAGTTTAGGGGGGAGTCGATGGATTATTGCGGGGAAGTACCCTAGTATGTTTGAGAAGTGGTGTAAAGGAATTGTGGGGGTGATTTTGACTTGTTTGTTGGTTATGGCTGTAAGTTCTATGGCCACTAGAAGTCCGGTGATGGTTACCATGAGAGCTGCTAGTTTTAGGGTGGTTGGCATTGTTATAATGGGTGTTTTTGAGGGTAGGAAGTTAGATGTAATGATAAGTCCTGCAATGATGCTTCCTCAGGCAAGTCGTTTGATGGGGTTGATAACTAGTGGGTTATTTTCGTTGATGGGGGATAGTGGCAGGAATCGAGGGGATCCTATGGTAACAAAGAATACTACTCGGAAGCTATAGACTGCGGTGAATGATGTGGCAATTAGTGTGAGGGTCAGGGCTCAGGCGTTAAGGTAAGAGGTGTTTAGGGCTTCGATGATGGCATCTTTTGAAAAGAATCCGGCTAGGAACGGGGTTCCTGTTAATGCAAGGCTGCCAATTGTGAGGTAGGTTGAGGTGGCAGGTATTAGGTTATGAAGACCTCCTATTTTTCGGATATCTTGCTCGTCGTTTAAGCTGTGGATAATTGATCCGGAGCATAAGAATAGTATAGCCTTAAAGAATGCGTGTGTGCAGATGTGGAGGAATGCTAGTTGTGGTTGGTTTAGTCCAATTGTAACTATTATTAGGCCTAGTTGACTGGATGTTGAGAAAGCTACAATTTTTTTGATGTCATTTTGGGTTAGGGCGCAGGTGGCTGTGAATAAGGTAGTAAGTGCTCCTAAGCATAGACAGACTGTTAGTGCGAGATTGTTGTTTTCTATGAGGGGGTGGAGGCGGATTAGTAGGAAGATCCCTGCAACGACCATAGTGCTAGAATGGAGTAGGGCAGATACTGGCGTGGGGCCCTCCATGGCAGAAGGGAGTCAGGGATGTAGGCCAAATTGGGCCGATTTTCCTGTTGCTGCGAGGATTAGTCCGATTAGGGGAATTGTCATGTCGAAGTTTTTTGATAGGAAGAAGATTTGCTGGATTTCTCAGGAGTTAAGGTTTATTGCGAACCATGCTATGCTTAGGATTAGTCCGATGTCCCCTACTCGGTTGTAGATAACGGCTTGGAGGGCCGCTGTGTTAGCGTCTGCTCGCCCGTATCACCATCCGATTAGTAGGAATGATATAATCCCAACACCTTCTCAGCCAATAAATAGCTGGAATATGTTGTTGGCTGTAACTAGGGTGATTATGGCTACTAGGAATAGGAGCAGATATTTGAAGAATCGGTTCATGTTTGGGTCAGAGTGTATGTATCATAATGCAAATTCTAGGATAGATCAGGTGACGTAGAGGGCAATAGGGGTGAAAATAAGGGAGTAGTGGTCGAACTTAAAGCTGATGTTTGTATCAAACATGTGTGTGTTTATTCATTGTCAGTTTGTGGTGATGCTTTCTATTCCTTGGTCTAGGAAAATTATGAGTGGGAGAAGGCTGATAAAAAATGAGGTGCTGACGGCGGTTTTAACATGTGTATTTGCTCACTCTGGTTTTTGTGGTTTGGGGCTTAGTGTTGTTAGTAGGGGGAATATAAGGATAGTGAGAACTAGAATAAGTGAGGATGATATAATTAGGGTTGTTGGATTCATAGCTTCCACTTGGATTTGCACCAAGAGTTTTTGGTTCCTAAGACCAATGGATGAACTGTTATCCTTCAGAAGCGTGAGGAAGCCGCGGATTTTAACCGCGGTGCATAAGGATTAGCAGTACTTATTGATTTCTGTCCTTCCTTGGTGAGTAAGGGGATTTTAACTCCTGTCTTTAGAATCACAATCTAATGTTTTGGTTAAACTATACTTACTAGTAGCATCAGCCTCATATAAGTTCTGGTTTTGTAACAAGGAGGATTACTGGAATTAGGTGAAGAGCTATTAATAGGTGTTCTCGGGTGTGAAATGGCGGGAGTTTGGTGATGTGGCTTGGTGTTGGACCTCGTTGAGATATTAGGAATATATATAGGGAGTAGCCTGCTGTGATTAATGTTCCTGCTCCTGTGAGTGCAATAGTTCATGGCGATCAGTTAAATAGGGTTGTAATAATTATTAGTTCTCCTATTAGGTTAGGTAGCGGGGGTAGTGCTAGGTTGGCTAGGTTGGCGATAAATCATCATACCGCTGTTAAAGGAAAGATTATTTGTAATCCTCGGGCAAGAATTATGGTTCGGCTATGGGTTCGTTCATAGGCTGTGTTGGCTAAGCAGAATAGTATTGAAGACACTAGTCCGTGGGCGATTATTAAAATAATAGCCCCTGAGAATCCTCATGGAGTTTGGATTAGAATTCCACCTGCTACAAGTCCTATGTGGCTAACGGATGAGTAGGCAATTAGGGACTTGAGGTCTGTCTGTCGAAGACAAATTGATCCAGTCATGATGATGCCTCATAATGCTAGAATGATAAATGGGTATACTAGTTCTTTGGATAGTGGGTCTAGCATGATTATTATTCGTATTATTCCGTATCCTCCTAGTTTTAGTAGTACTGCCGCTAGTACTATGGACCCTGCGACTGGGGCTTCAACATGTGCTTTTGGTAGTCACAGGTGTACTCCGTATAGTGGTATTTTTACTAGGAATGCGATTAAGCAGCCGGCCCATCAGATTTTGTGGCCTCAGGAGTTTAGGAGTATGGGTTGAGAGTATTGGATTACTAACATGGACAGGGTCCCGGTGGATTGTTGAAGTAGGAGAAGGGCGACTAGTAGTGGGAGGGACCCTGCTAGGGTGTAGAATAGGAAATAAGTTCCTGCATTGAGGCGCTCAGTTTGGTTTCCTCATCGAGTGATAATAATAAGAGTTGGGATGAGTGTAGCCTCGAATATAATATAAAATATGATGATTTCGGTGGCACCGAATGCTATAATTAGGAAAGTTTGTAGTGAGGTGAGGAGGGTAATGTATAGACGTTGTCGGCTGATAGGTTCAGGGTTGATATGATTTTGACTGGCTAGAATTATTAATGGAAGAAGTCAACATGTTAGTACTAGGAGGGGGGTTGAGAGTGGGTCTGTGGCTAGGTACGAGTTGGACATAGTTCATCCGGTTTCTGATGTTCATTTTAATCATGTAAGGCTAATAAGGGCAATTAAGAGACTATGTGCGGTTGTGGTTGTTCATAGTCATTTGGGGGAAGTTAATCAAATTGTTGGGAATAATATAACAGTGGGGATTAGTACTTTTAGCATTGTAGAAGATTGAGGTTTTGTAAACGGTCGGTCCCGTGAGTTCGGGCTGTGGCTACTAGGAGTGCAAGGCCCGTGCTTGCTTCGCAGGCGGAGAAGGCTAGTAGTAGTATGGGGGCTGCGGAGAAGCTTGTTGATTCGAATTGTAAGGCCCATAGGGCTAGTGCAATAAATAGGGATAGTATTATACCTTCCAAGCATAGGAGTGCGGAGAGCAGGTGGGTGCGGTGGAATGCTAGTCCTATTAATCCTAAAATGAATGCTGAACTAAAGCTAAAATGTACTGGTGTCATAAGGGGGTTATGGACTTAAACCATAATTTTCTGAGCCGAAATCAGAGGTCTTATTTTGGACTAACTCCCTATTCTGCTCATTCTAGGCCGCCCTGGGTTCATTCGTAAATTAGTCCTAGGGTTAATAAGATTAGGACTGTAGTGGCTCAAAAGAATGTTCCGGTGGGGTTGTGGAGTTGGTCTCCTCATGGCAGGGGGAGAAGGAGGGCAATTTCTAGGTCAAATAGGAGGAACAGGATTGCTACTAGGAAGAATCGTAGTGAGAAGGGTAGTCGGGCGGATCCAAGTGGGTCGAATCCACACTCATAGGGGGATAGTTTTTCTGCGTCCGGATTTATTTGAGGTAGTCAGAAGGATACGACTGCTAGGATTGAGGATAGGGCTACTGTGATGGTGAGGATGGTTATGATTAGGTTCATTATCTTTCCCTGGGGTTTAACCAAGACTAAATGATTGGAAGTCACTTGTACTAACTTTGATACTAGAAAGATTATGAGCCTCATCAGTAGATGGATACGTAGAGGAATAGTCATACTACGTCAACAAAGTGTCAATATCAAGCGGCGGCTTCGAAGCCGAAATGATGTTCGGATGTAAAGTGGTATTGGACTTGGCGAAGAAGACAGACAGCCAGGAATGATGATCCGATAATGACATGTAGTCCGTGGAATCCTGTGGCCACAAAGAATGTAGAGCCGTATACTCCGTCTGCGATTGTGAAGGGTGCTTCGTAGTACTCTATGGCTTGGAGGGCAGTGAAGTAGAGTCCTAGTAGAATTGTAAGTGCAAGAGATTGGATGGCTTGTTTTCGTTCACCTTCTATGATGCTGTGATGGGCTCATGTGACCGTTACCCCTGATGCTAGTAGCACAGCTGTGTTGAGGAGGGGAACTTCGAAGGGGTCTAATGTAATAATTCCTGTTGGGGGTCAGCATCCTCCCAGCTCTGGTGTTGGTGCTAGACTTGAGTGGTAGAAGGCTCAGAAGAATCCCAGGAAAAAGAATACCTCTGAAGTAATAAATAGGATTATTCCATAACGTAGTCCTTTTTGTACTGGCGGTGTGTGGTGGCCTTGGAATGTTCCTTCTCGAATAATGTCACGTCATCATTGGAATATTGTAAGGAGTAGAAGGATTATCCCGAGGGTTATTAGTGTTGTTGAGTGGAAGTGGAACCAGATTGCTAGGCCGGATGTTATTAATAGAGCACCGACGGCTCCGGTTAGTGGTCATGGGCTTGGATCAACCATATGATATGCATGTGCTTGGTGGGCCATTAGACGTTTTCTTGCAGGTAGAGGCTTAGGAGTAGTACGAATACATAAGCTTGAATCATTGCTACTGCGACTTCTAGGAGTGTTAGGAGGAAGAGAACGGCGGCGGTTAAGATGGCTACTGTAGGTATTATCGGCAGTAGGACGAATACAGCTGTGGCGATGAGTTGAATTAATAAGTGGCCCGCAGTTAAATTGGCTGTAAGTCGAACGCCTAGGGCTAATGGGCGAATAAATAGGCTAATCGTCTCGATAATAATTAGTACGGGGATTAGGGGAATGGGCGTTCCTTCTGGTAGAAGATGTCCGAGGGCAACCGTTGGTTGGTTTCGCATTCCAATAATTACGGTGGCAAGTCATAGTGGCACAGCAAATCCTATATTTAGTGATAGTTGCGTTGTAGGTGTGAAAGTATACGGGAGAAGGCCTAATATATTGATGGTGATAAGGAATACTATTAATGAGGCTAATAGTAGTGCCCATTTATGTCCTCCTACATTTAAGGGCATTATTAATTGGTTAGTGAATCGGTTAATGAATCATGTTTGGAGGGTGATAAGTCGATTGTTGATTCACCGGGATGGTGGGGTTGGGAAAAGAAGTCATGGTAGTGCGATTGCAATAGCAATAAGTGGGATTCCTAGGAAGGATGGGCTTGCAAATTGATCGAAGAAGCTTGTTATCATGGTCAGTCTCAGGGTTCTGTTTTGTGTTTTTCTTCACTTATTGGGGTTGGTTCATTTGGTGTGGTGTGATTTAAGACTTTAGTTGGGATAATGGTGAGAAAGATGATTCATGAGAATACTAGAATTGCAAATCAGGGGTTGGGGTTTAATTGGGGCATTTCACTAGAGGTGGTCGGTAGGCACCAAACTTTGGCTTAAAAGGCCAACGCTTTGTCCAATAATTAGCTTTCTAGTGAGGCGTCTTCTAGTATTAATGAGGATCAGCTCTCGAAATGCTCTAGTGGGACTGCTTCGACTACAATGGGCATAAAGCTGTGGTTTGCCCCGCAGATTTCAGAACACTGTCCGTAAAATACACCTGGGCGTGAGGCAATGAAGGCAGTTTGGTTTAGTCGGCCTGGCACTGCGTCTATTTTTACACCTAGAGATGGAACGGCTCAGGAGTGTAATACGTCTTCGGCAGATACTAGGACACGAACTGGTGATTCTATGGGGACTACTATTCGGTGGTCTGTTTCTAGGAGTCGGAATTGACCGGGTGTAAGGTCTTGGGTTGGGATTATGTAGGAGTCGAAGCCGAGATCTTCGTAATCTGTGTACTCATAGCTTCAGTATCACTGATGTCCTATGGCCTTAATTGTTAGGTGGGGGTCATTGATTTCGTCTATAAGGTATAGAATTCGAAGGGATGGCAGAGCAATCAAAACTAGAATGACAGCTGGTAAAATAGTTCATACGATTTCGATTTCTTGAGAGTCTAAGATGTATTTGTTGGTAAGTTTGGTTGAAACCATTGCAATAATAATATAAAGTACTAGAGTACTGATTAAGAATACGATTATTAGGGCGTGGTCATGGAAGTGAAGAAGTTCTTCTATAACGGGTGATGCCGCGTCTTGGAATCCTAGTTGCGTGGGATGTGCCATTAAGCCTTGAGCTTAAGACATACAGGGGTTTAACCTGCAATTTCACCTCGACAAGGTGATGTAATTTGCGTATTTTACTAATGTCTTAGAAGAAAGTGACAGAGTGGTTATGTGACTGGCTTGAAACCAGTATACGGGGGTTCAATTCCTTCCTTTCTCGTTAGTTTGATTGAACTTGAACGAATGCGGGTTCTTCAAATGTGTGGTATGGTGGAGGGCAGCCATGAAGTCATTCTACATTTGTTATAGTTAATTCTACTGAGGATACTTCTCGTTTAGCGGCGAAGGCTTCTCATAGAATAAATAGGAATATAATTACTGCTACTAAGGAGATAAGTGACCCAATGGATGATACTGTATTTCACAGAGCGTAGGCGTCTGGGTAGTCAGAGTATCGTCGTGGCATTCCTGCTAGGCCTAGGAAGTGTTGTGGGAAGAATGTAAGGTTGACACCGATGAATATTACTCCGAAGTGGATTTTTGTTCAGGTGTCATTTAAAGTGTATCCTGTAAATAGGGGGAATCAGTGAACAAAGGCTGCCATAATGGCAAATACAGCACCCATTGATAGTACATAGTGGAAGTGTGCGACTACGTAGTATGTGTCGTGAAGGACGATGTCGAGTGATGAGTTGGCTAGGACAATTCCTGTCAATCCACCCACGGTGAAGAGGAAAATGAACCCAAGGGCTCATAGTATGGGTGTTTCTCATTTGATAGATCCTCCGTGAAGTGTGGCTAATCAGCTAAATACTTTTACGCCTGTTGGAATGGCAATAATTATTGTTGCGGATGTAAAGTATGCACGAGTGTCTACGTCCATTCCAACAGTGAACATGTGGTGGGCTCATACAATAAATCCTAGGAGACCGATAGCTATTATGGCCCAGACCATTCCTATATAGCCGAATGGTTCTTTTTTGCCTGCATAGTAGGCTACGACGTGTGAAATGATCCCAAATCCGGGTAAAATGAGAATGTAAACTTCAGGGTGGCCGAAGAACCAGAATAGGTGTTGATATAGGATTGGGTCTCCTCCTCCTGCTGGGTCAAAGAATGTGGTATTTAGATTTCGGTCTGTAAGAAGCATAGTAATTCCGGCGGCTAGGACTGGTAGAGATAAGAGAAGAAGTACGGCTGTTACAAGTACGGCTCAAACAAACAGGGGTGTTTGGTATTGAGAGATGGCTGGTGGTTTCATATTAATAGTTGTGGTGATGAAGTTAATTGCACCTAAAATTGATGATACACCTGCTAGGTGGAGCGAGAAAATTGTTAGGTCTACGGATGCTCCTGCGTGGGCAAGATTGCCTGCGAGTGGCGGGTATACTGTTCACCCTGTCCCAGCCCCGGCTTCGACACCAGAGGAGGCTAGTAGTAGAAGGAAAGAGGGGGGTAGAAGTCAGAAACTTATGTTATTTATTCGTGGGAATGCCATATCAGGCGCTCCGATTATTAGCGGCACGAGTCAGTTTCCAAACCCTCCGATTAGAATTGGTATTACTATAAAGAAAATTATTACGAAGGCATGGGCAGTGACAATAACATTATAAATTTGGTCGTCGCCCAGAAGTGATCCAGGTTGGCTTAGTTCGGCTCGAATGAGAAGGCTTAGAGCGGTTCCCACTATTCCGGCTCAGGCACCAAATACAAGATAAAGGGTACCAATGTCTTTGTGGTTTGTAGAAAAGAATCAGCGTGTAATTGCCACAGGTAGGGTAGCCGAGTGCTTAGGCGGCGGGTTGTAGCCCCGAAGACAGAGGTTTGAGTCCTCTCCTTATCATCAGCCCCGTGGTGAAGAAGCATGCTGGATTGCAAATCCAGAGACGTAGATTAGTAGTCTGCCGGGGCTTTTCCCGCCTTACTAGGCCATAGGCGGGAAAAGTAGATGGATGCTCGCTGGCTTGAGCGCTTAGCTGTTAACTAAGAGTTTGTAGGATCGAGGCCTTCCCATCTAGTAAGGCCTTAGTTTAATAAAAACATTTGATTTGCAATCAGAAAATGCAAGATAGACTCTTGTAGGTCTTATCAGGGACTAGAAGATTTTCACTTCTACTTAGAGCTTTGAAGGCTCTTGGTCTGATGTTATCCTAAGTCCCTAGGTGGCTAGTATTAGAATAGCTGGGGTTATCGGTAAAAGTCCTAGGGCAATTGTAGTAGATAAGGTGAGTGGGAGGGAGGATTGGGTTGTTTGGGTTCGTCAGGGGGTGATTGAATTGATTGTATTAGGGGAGATTGTTAGTGTTATTGCATAACAGAGGCGTAGGTAGAAATAGAGACTTAGTAGGGCAGCTAGGGCTATAATTGTAGCGGTGATTGGAAGATTTTGTTTTGCCAGTTCTTGCAGGATTAGTCATTTTGGCATAAATCCTGTTAGTGGGGGTAAGCCTCCTAGTGATAGTAGTACTAGGGCCGTGGTTGTTGTTAGGGCTGGACTTTTTGATCAGACTATTGAAAGAGTATTGATTTTTGTGGCGGATGATGTTTTTAGGGTGAGAAATGCTGCGGATGTCATAAAAATATATGTTCCTAGGGCAAGGAGGGTGAGTTGTGGGGCGTATTGGAGAATGATGATTATTCAGCCTATGTGTGCAATCGAGGAGTAGGCTAGGATTTTTCGTAGTTGGGTTTGGTTTAGACCCCCTCACCCCCCAACCAAGGTGGATATGATCCCTAGGGCAGTTAATAGTACGGGGTCCACGGCTTGGGCCGTTTGGATAATTAGGGCGAAGGGGGCAAGCTTTTGCCATGTTGATAAAATTAGGCCCGTTAGAAGATCTAGTCCTTGTAGGACTTCTGGTATTCAGAAGTGTATTGGTGCTAGTCCAATTTTAAGTGCTAGGGCAGTAATGATCATTGTGCTAGCAATAGGGTTTGATATGTTGTTTATGTCTCATTCTCCTGTGATTCAGGCGTTTGTTGTACTTGCAAATATAATTATTGCAGCTGCGGTGGCTTGGGTTAGGAAATATTTTGTGGTGGCTTCTACTGCGCGGGGGTGGTGGTGTTGTGCTATTAGAGGAATGATTGCCAGGGTATTAATTTCCAGTCCTATTCAGGCTAGTAGTCAGTGGGAGCTGGCAAAGGTTAAGGTGGTTCCTAATCCTAGGCTGGAGAGTAGGACTGCGAGTACGTAGGGGTTCATTGATGGAGGAGGGACTTTAACCGTCATGTTCGGGGTATGGGCCCGAAAGCTTGATTAGCTGACCCCATCTTAGAAAGTGGTGTAGAGGAAGCACTAAGAGTTTTGATCTCTTGGGCATGGGTTCGATCCCCTTCTTTCTAAGAACTGAGGGGATTTTAGCCCCTATAGGCCACTCTATCAAAGTGGTCCCTAGGCATTCGGGCACAGTTCCTGAATTATAGTTGTGGGGGAAGGCCCGCTAGTGCGATTGGCAGGGCGATGTGTCATAATACTAGGGCCAGTGTTAGGGGGAGGAAGTTTTTTCATACAAGATGTATTAGTTGATCATATCGGAATCGTGGGTATGAGGCTCGTACTCATAGGAATACGATGGATAGTAGTGCGGCTTTAGTCATAAGGCTAATTGTTGTTAACTCTGGGATGTGATGAATGTGTGATGTTCCTAGGAATAGTACGGCTGATAAGGTGTTTATTAATAGGATATTTGCATACTCGGCTAGGAAGAAGAGGGCGAAGGGCCCTCCTGCATATTCTACGTTAAAGCCTGAGACTAATTCTGATTCTCCTTCTGTTAGGTCGAATGGTGCTCGATTTGTTTCTGCTAAGGTTGAGATATATCATATTGCGGCTAGTGGTCAGGCAGGGGCTAGTAATCAGATGCTTTCTTGGGCTGTGCTAAATGTCTGTAGGGTATAGCCCCCTGAGAAGATAATGACTGATAGAAGGATTAGTCCTAGGCTCACTTCATAGGAAATTGTTTGGGCCACGGCCCGTAGGGCTCCGATTAATGCGTATTTTGAATTTGATGCTCACCCTGATCCTAGAATGGAGTATACTGCGAGGCTTGATAAGGCCAGGATAAATAGGACTCCCAGGTTGAGGTCAATTACTGGATAGGGTATGGGCATGGGTGCTCATAGTGTTATGGCTAGGGTTAATGCAAGAATGGGGGTGGCTAGGAATAGAAATGGAGAGGATGTAGAGGGGCGGACTGGTTCTTTGATAAATAGTTTGACTCCATCGGCGATGGGCTGTAGAAGTCCGTATGGTCCGACTACATTTGGCCCTTTTCGTAGTTGCATGTATCCTAATACCTTACGTTCGATTAGAGTTAGGAAGGCTACTGCTAGTAGGACGGGCACAATATAGGCTAGGGGATTAATTAGGTGGTTTATTAGAGTGTTTAGCATGAACTGGGAAGAGGATTTGAACCTCTGGTATAAAGGGCTTAGGCCTTTCGCAATTTACCATGCTCTGCCACCCCAGTATGTCCTTATTTCGGGCGGTAGGGGTTTTGGCCCTCCCTTTATTTAATTTATTTGTTTTCATTAATTAGGGGTGGGGCGTGCTTTAAGTATAGGCCCCTCTTTTCCGATCCTTTCGTACTAGGAAAAGTAGCGTTACAGATAGAAACTGACCTGGATTGCTCCGGTCTGAACTCAGATCACGTAGGACTTTAATCGTTGAACAAACGAACCCTTAATAGCGGCTGCACCATTAGGATGTCCTGATCCAACATCGAGGTCGTAAACCCCCTCGTCGATATGGACTCTGGGAGAGGATTGCGCTGTTATCCCTAGGGTAACTTGGTTCGTTGATCGGCTCTATTGGCCGGATCATTTTTGGTCAGATGTTCTGTGGCTTAGAGATGTCTCTCTTGGTTTTAGGGGTTTGGCCCATTCCACTCGGAGGCTTGTTTTTCCTCCGCGGTCGCCCCAACCGAAGGTAAAATTTCATCTTCCACTAAGTTTTTGCTTTTTATTAAGTTGCTTAACGTGGTTGAATTTTGTACCTTAAGCTCCAAAGGGTCTTCTCGTCTTGTATCATTATACCCGCTTCTGCACGGATAGATCAATTTCACTGACTTGAAGGGGGAGACAGTTAAGCCCTCGTTTAGCCATTCATACAGGTCTCTATTTAAAAGACAAGTGATTGCGCTACCTTTGCACGGTCAAAATACCGCGGCCGTTGAACCCGTAGTCACTGGGCAGGCTGGACCTCCTATACTCAGTTTAGTCGCAGGAGGCGATGTTTTTGGTAAACAGGCGAGGCTTGTGTTTGCCGAGTTCCTTCCCTTTCTTTTAGTCTTTCCTTTAAAAATAGCACTCCAGTGTGGGGTTAACGATTGTTTAGTTGTGGGTTTTTCTTGGTTTTTCTGTTGTTCACATTACTCTCTTGGGTTGGGTTCGTTAATTTCCAGTGGTTTGTCCGATCTGGCTTACACTTGTGCTTGGAGAAGAGCAGGTCTTCTTGTTACTCATTTTAGCATAATTTCTTCCATGCGGGCATGGGTTAGCCTGATATTGTTAGGGGAATAAGATTTTTTATCAGTATAATAAACTTCTTTCTGTCTGAGCTTTAACGCTTTCTATTTAGATGGCTGCTTTTAGGCCCACTAAAACAGTGTGTTTTATATATTATGATCTTTATCCTCCTGTGAAGGTTGTATCCTTTGTTAGAGGGGCTGTACCCCCTTTAACTAACTCTCGTATATTTCCCTCATTGTCTTAATGTTGTATTTTTTGATTTGGGGCGTACGAGGCTGAACTTCTATCCATTTCTCAGGCAACCAGCTATCACCAGGTTCGGTAGGTCTGTCACTTCTACCCGGAGCTCTTCCCACTCTTTTGCCACAGAGACGGGTTAGCCCTAAATTTAAATAGGCTGTCTCGGGGTAGCTCACCTGGTTTCGGGGTTTCAAACTAAAGGTCTCTTTGCTTGATGGTGCTGGCTAAATCATGATGCAAAAGGTACAAGGTTTAGTCTTTGTTTTTTAGTGCTTATATGGGTTGTTTCATTTCTCTTTCAGCTTTCCCTTGCGGTACTTTTTCTATCGCTTTAGGTTGAACCTTTTCTGTCTCCCATACTCAGGTAAAAAAATGGTTTAGTTTATGGTGTTAGGTCATGTTTTGTTATTAACATTGTTGGGTTATATTGGTGGTTAAGCTAGCTGTTTGGCTCAGGGTGATCCAACTTGCATGGATGTCTTCTCGGTGTAAGTGAGATGCTTGACTAACTCAGCCACGCCCTGGGTTTAATCCAAGTGCACCTTCCGGTACACTTACCATGTTACGACTTGCCTCCCCTTGTCAGTGCTCTGGTGTTAAGTATCTTTGTTGCGTTTTGACAGGGGAGAGTGACGGGCGGTGTGTACGCGCCTCAGAGCCGGGTTCAAAAGGACACTCTGCTTCCTTTTTACTACTAAATCCTCCTTCAAGCACTATTTCATGTTGCATGTTCGTAGTGTTCTGTGATAGAAAATGTAGCCCATTTCTTCCCACTTCGTACGCTACACCTCGACCTGACGTTCTGGGTTGTGCCCATTTTGCTTACTTTTATTACCTTCACAGGGTAAGCTGACGACGGCGGTATATAGGCTGGGATGGCTAGAAGTGGTGAGGTTTAACGGGGGTTATCGGTTCTAGAACAGGCTCCTCTAGGGGGGTCTGAGGCACCGTCAGGTCCTTTGGGTTTCAAGCTGATGCTCGTAGTACCCGGGCGGACATCTAATTGTAGTTGGATGCCTAGGTTTATGGCTGAGCATAGTGGGGTATCTAATCCCAGTTTGTTTCTCAGCTTTCGTGGGGTCAGGTGGGCTTTGTTAAAGCTGCTTTCGTATGATTGGGCTTCGGACACCTAGAAGCGTATGACGGCCAAAGGGCCATTTGGCTTTAAAAAACTCTTGCTCTCCTTAACCACCCTTTACGCCGTGGTGTTATCAACTAGGGCCTCTCGTTTAACCGCGGTGGCTGGCACGAGTTTTACCGGCCCTCTTAGCCCTGACTGAGTCAAGTTTTCACTTATGGCTTAATGTTTATCACTGCTGAATTCCCTTGGGGGTGTGGCTTGGCCAGGCGTCTTGGGCTAAAATTTGTGCCTGATGCCCGCTCCTCGTCCCCGGGCGGGGGATTGAGGGCATACTCACGGGACTGCGGAGACTTGCATGTGTAAGTCGGGTAAGAGCTGATAATAAGGTCGGGACCATGCCTTTATGCATGCGGAGCTTCTCAGGGCTCATCTTAACATCTTCAGTGTTATGCTTTGTATTAAGCTACGCTAGCGCTTTTTAATGTTGGACTTTTTAGCATTGGGGCGCGCCCTAAAAATTTAATAGGGACTTTTAGGCCAATATTTGGAGAAATTTGCGGCAAATTAATGCGATGTGTATGTATATATATATATATAATGCGGATAGCTAGCCCATAAATCAACTTGCTAGCTTATACGTTCTCGAACCTTCCTTGGTTTCGGGGTTTGACAAGGATAACAGGATTTGCTGAGCGTAGGGGGTAGGGGGGTTTGTCGCGCAGAAACCGAGAGGGGGGGCATATATATAGGGGTAAGTTGAAGAAGGAATGAATGTGTTATGCACTTGAGTTAAAAGTATGTAATTCTTAAGTTATGTCTTTTAATAATTGACCTACCTGAATTCAAGCAAGGAATATGTTCAACCTTGATTTGTCATTTGAGCCTGCACTCTGAGATGCAAGGTGAAAGGTAACCAAAAAGGAGAACCCCTATGCATATAAAAGAATGCCCGGCATGTGGGGTTAATGAGGAGTATGTACTCACATCATTTAACCATATGCCAGACATAATTATCCGAGGGTGGAGTTTTACAGTTATGTTCCTGAGATTGAAGCCAGATGCAAGTAATAGTTCATTTTGTGTTACCCTCACAATTTGTGTCCCTGACCTTATCATGCAGAATATACCTTAATATAAACCAGTTGGTGGTCTCTTACTACATTAATATGGTTGAATTAAATCCTAGTTAATTATTTCAAGGAAATATTTGAGGGCCAATTATAGGGGAATAATCTATTTCCCAGGTCTAAATAAATTATTTGTGAGTTTTAATATTTTGGTTTATGTACGTCTTGAACGTTAGTACCTGCTTTATGGTTAATATAAATGAATGGTGATAATACATATATGTGTACTAATGCACTATGTAATATAATACATATATATGTATTAAACCATATAGGTTACTAT